AAGCACTTCGATAAGACCCCATACCTAGAGCTAGCATCATATAACCCAATTGAGACATTGTGGAATAAGCTAAACCCCTCTTAATGTCTTTTTGAGCAAGAGCTAAAGTAGCTCCTAATAATACAGTTATTATTCCTACTAACGAGATAAAATTCATTATGTAAGGTATAACTATAAAAAGAGGAAGAAGACGGGCTACAATAAAAATTCCTGCTGCTACCATAGTAGCGGCGTGTATAAGAGCGGAAATAGGAGTGGGTCCCTCCATAGCATCAGGTAACCATACATGAAGGGGAAATTGTGCCGATTTAGCAACAGCACCGGCAAATAATAGACCAGCACACAAAGTAACAAATAAAAAATTGACTTCATTATCCACAATCAAGTTATTGCATATTTCGAATAAATCCCGAAATTCGAAACTACCCGTTATCCAAAAAAAACCCAAAATTCCTAATAATAAACCAAAATCCCCTATACGATTAGTTACAAAAGCTTTTTGGCAAGCATTTGCTGCAAGAGGTCGTGTAAACCAAAATCCTATTAATAGATAGGAACATACCCCAACCAATTCCCAAAAAATATAAATTTGTATCAAATTAGAACTAGTAACTAATCCCAACATGGAAGTACTGAAAAAACTCATATAAGCAAAAAATCTCAAATACCCTTGATCATGAGCCATATAATTATCACTATAAACAAGAACCATAATTCCAACAGTAGTAATTAATATTGACATAATAGAAGTAAGTGGGTCGATCAAATAACCGAATTCTAAAGAAAAATCATTAATAATGACCCAAGACCAGACATATTGATAGATAGAATTTCTATTTATTTCTTGAATAGATAGATTGATTGCAAAAAGCATGACTATACTTAACAATAAAACACTCTGAAAGGACCACATACGACGAAGGTTTTTTGTTGTCGTTGGAAAAAGAAGAAGTCCTATCCCTATTAATAGAGGAATTGAAAGTGGAATCAAAGGTATGATCCACCCGTATTGATATATATGTTGCATAAAAGGTTTTAAAAATTTTTTAATTAATAGTTTGCGATTCACTAGATCTTGCCTCTTTCAAATTCAAAGAAATCAATAAAAGTCAAGATATGGACTAAGTTACAAGTTAAACTAAATTAATTGTAATTTTAATATAATTCATTTTATATGCCCGAAGTTTTTGCTAAATCCTTCAAATATTCAAACCACGGAGTTACGTTTGGTCAAACGATACGAAAGCTAGAAATTCCTAATCTTGAAAACTAAAAATCCTCTTTCTACAACTTTGACCGCTTAATAGCAAAAGTAGGGCTCTTATCTTAAACCTTGTTGTAGGATATTTTTTTGCACCTAACTAAAATAGAAAATGATGAAAATCCAAACGAACGGTTTTGGATTCTTTTTTTAGAGATTTTTAGAGAGGTTAAACTTCATTTTTATAACAATAACACAGCAGATTCTATAGATATAGATAAATATAGACTTGAATTTGAATAATAAATAATACCAAGTTAAAGGTACCAATTAAGACAAACTATTTTGCAGATATTTAAAAAAATATTTGATGGAATAAAAAGTCTGAAAAAAAAAAAAATAACATCTCTATATTCTTTTTTTTTTACTATTTAATAATAGTAAAATCTTTTTATTATTTTATTGATTCAATTTGCACATATCTCTCCTAACTCGACTTAACTTATTTTTTTTGAGCAATAGATGTCTTTCACATCCAGCTATAACAATAAGGAATCCCCTTTTTAAATATTAAATGGCAGTTCCAAAAAAGCGTACTTCGACATCAAAAAAGCGTATTCGTAAAAATATTTGGAAAAAGGGGGGATATTGGACAGCGTTAAAAGCTTTTTCGTTAGGTAAATCCCTTTTTACCGGGAATTCTAAAAGTTTTTTTGTACAGCAAACAACTAAGTAATATAAGGTTGGAAAAAAAAAGAATCCATTCAAAAAATGAACCTCCAACCTTATATATTTTTTTTATATAAAATTATACAAACTTATAAAAATCCATTATGCATTATCTAGTTAATTGGGCTAATCAATCTCAAATGTAACTCAACTCATTCTTTCTATTAAAAAAAAAAAATTTTTTTGATTATTCAATAAAAAAAATAGGAATACTTCTTTTTTTTTGTAACAAACTAATAAATACAAGATAAAAGATTTACCTTTGTTTGTCTCAGTTTGAAGATGGGGAGGCTTTTTTCCCCATCGACATATTTAACACAGTTATAATATAGAATAATAATAGAATAATAAGAATTTGGGTCTATTTTTTCTATCTGTTTTCTAGTTTAGTTATGTTCGTTAATTAAATCATTAATTTAATAAAATAGATTTTTTGAATTCTATCTCTTGATGGAGGTAGACCTTTCTAGTTCCAAGAGCTCAAGCATAAAAAAATCAAATCCACGAAAACCACAAAACCCTAAATGAAAATAACGAACCCTCAACTCGTTCTTTGAATGGATTTTTATTCAGTAATGTAAACTTTTTCTGAAAAAATATATAGTATACTGCATTTAGTTATTCAATCTCGACGATTTTTTGATGATAGATTATTATAAGTTCAAGACAAGCCGCTATGGTGAAATTGGTAGACACGCTGCTCTTAGGAAGCAGTGCTAGAGCATCTCGGTTCGAGTCCGAGTGGCGGCATGCCATCTTCTAAAAAAGAGAAAGAGATCGTATAATAAATTCAACTCCCAATTTCAATTTAAGAGACTCTTCTTTTCTTTTTTAATTTAAGATTTTTTATGATATTTGCAACCTTAGAACATATATTAACTCATATTTGCTTTTCAATCGTTTCAATCAGAATTACAATTTGGCTAATAAGCTTTTTTTTAGAAGATGAAATCGAACAATTATATGATTCATCCGAAAAGGGGATGATAGTTACTTTTTTTTGTCTAACAGGATTATTAGTTACGCGTTGGATTTATTCGGGACATTTTCCACTAAGCGATTTATCAGAATCATTAATCTTTCTTTCGTGGAGTTTCTCCCTTATTCATATAGTTCCGTTTTTTAAAAAAAAAAAAGATTATTTAAGCACAATAACCGGTTCAAGTGTCCTGTTGACCCAAGGCTTTGTTACTTCTGGTCTTTTAACTAAAATAGAACAATCTTCAATATTAGTACCTGCTCTTCAATCTGAATGGTTAATAATGCACGTAACTATGATGATAGTGGGCTATGCGTCTCTTTTATGCGGATCTTTATTTTCAATAGCACTCCTAGTTATTACATTGAGAAAAAACAGAACAATTTTTTGTCAAAGTAATCCTTTGTTATTAGTAACTGAATATTTTTTCATTGGTGAAATCAAATACATGAATGAAAGAGCTAATTTTTTGTCAAATACTTCTTTTTTTTCTACTAAGAATTATTACAGGTATCAATTGATTCAACAATTAGATTGTTGGAGTTATCGGGTTATTAGTCTAGGGTTTCTGTTTTTAACCGTAGGTATTCTTTCGGGAGCAGTGTGGGCTAACGAAGCGTGGGGATCATATTGGAATTGGGACCCAAAAGAAACTTGGGCATTTATTACTTGGACCGTATTCGCGATTTATTTACATACCCGAACAACTAGAAAGACGCAGGGTTCCAACTCAGCAATTGTAGCCTTTATAGGCTTTCTTATAATTTGGATTTGCTATTTTGGGGTCAATTTATTAGGAATAGGGCTGCATAGTTATGGTTCATTTACAGTAATATCAAACTGAATTCAAGAAAGGAATCTTGTGAATCTAACTGAGTCTAGTATATATATATACTAAAAAACTTTAGTTGAACCACGCGTGAATCAAATATTTTATTTGATTCACACGGTTCGTGCTTATTGCCCCTACGGGATTAAATTAACATTTTAAAACTTTACTTACAAATTGACGAGAAAAGCTTTCTTTTTTCATTCTAGAACTTTTTAATTACAAGATTAACAATTTATAAATCATAGGTTTTTTGTTTTAGTTATGAAAACTTTTTATAAGAAAGAATTAGATAGAATAACTTCGACTTTGTCAACTGATAGTGAAAAAAAGAAATCAGGGTACATACCAATACCAAGTATGGGTAAAAAGAGAGAAATTGAAAGAAATAACTCGCGCGGTCCAGAATCAACTAAAGAACAATTTTGAATATTAAAGAACTTGTATCCATAGAAAATTTGTCGTGACATAGATAATGAATAAATAGGAGTTAATATCATTCCAATTGCCATTACAAAAGTAATTAGTATTTTTGGCATTAAAAGAAATTTTTGACTAGTAATTATTCCAAAGAATATTATTAATTCCGCAATAAAACCACTCATACCCGGTAATGCAAGGGAAGCCATGGAAAAGCTACTAAACATCGTGAACATTTTTGGCATTTGGATAGCTATTCCGCCCATTTGATCAAGGTAAACAAGGCGGAGTCTATCATAAGTGGTACCTGCCAAGAAAAAAAGCGCAGCACCAATAAATCCATGTGATATTATTTGTAAAAGGGCTCCATTGAGTCCTGTATCGGTTATCGATCCAATGCCTATAATTATGAAACCCATATGAGATACGGAAGAATAGGCTATTCTTTTTTTTAAATTTCGTTGGCCAAGAGATGTTGAAGCTGCATAGATTATTTGTATTGTACCTACTATGACTAAACACGGCGAAAATAGAGAATGGGCGTGAGATAATAATTCCATATTGATCCGTACCAACCCATACGCTCCCATTTTTAATAGGATTCCGGCCAGAAGCATACACGTACTGTAATGTGCTTCTCCGTGGGTATCTGGTAACCATGTATGTAGGGGTATAATCGGCGATTTGACAGCAAAAGCAATAAAAAATCCAATATAGAATATTATTTCCAAGGCTACAGGATACGACTGATTAGCTAACGTTTCAAAATTTAATGTTGGTTCATTGGAACCATATAAAGCGATACCCAAAACTCCCATTAAGAGAAAAACAGAACCCCCTGCCGTGTACAAAATAAATTTTGTAGCTGAGTATAGACGTTTTTTTCCTCCCCACATAGATAGAAGTATATAAACAGGAATTAATTCTAACTCCCACATGAGGAAAAAAAGTAAAAGGTCCCGACAAGAAAATGATCCTATTTGACCACTATACATTGCTAACATCAGGAAATGAAATAATCGAGAATCTCGAGTAACGGGCCAAGCTGCTAAAGTCGCTAAGGTAGTGATAAATCCGGTTAGTAAAATAAGTCCTATAGAAAGTCCGTCTATTCCTAATCTCCAATGGAAATCAAAAAAATGGATCCATTCATAATCCTCTGTTAGTTGGATTAATGGATTATCCATTTGACAATGATAACAGAATGTATAAGTCGTTAGAAGTAGTTCTAATATACATATAAATATAGTATACTGACGAGTGACCTTATTTCCTCTATGGGGAAGAAAAAAGATTAAGGAACCACTAAATATTGGAAAAATTACAATTGTTGTTAACCAAGTAAAAAAATTCGTAGTAAATACAAGATATGCTTGGACCAGACAAACCTGTACTCAAACTAGTTTGAGTACAGGTTTGTCGGTAAAAAAATCAAATGGATTCAACTAAAATTGTCTCGAATATATCAATAAGCTAGACCCATACTGCGGGTTGTTTCATTAGATAAGTAAACTCGAACACTCAAGAACTCGGTTGGGCAGGCAGATTCACATCTTTTACAACCAACGCAGTCTTCTGTTCTTGGAGCAGAAGCAATTTGTTTAGCTTTACACCCGTCCCAGAGTATCATTTCTAATACATCAGTCGGGCAGGCTCGGACACATTGAGTACAGCCTATACACGTATCATAAATCTTTACTGAATGCGACATTTAATCTATTCATTTTGAATATCAGAAATTTTCCACCTAGTAAATTTATAAATAAAACCTATATTTAGATACCAGACGAATCAACAAGTTATCAGAATTTTTCTAATCAATGTACGTACTTCTGAATTGATTTATGACAAAGGTCCAAGATACTTTGATTTCATAGGTTTTTGTAAACACTATTATACCTTAATGTAGCAAACATACTAATTCTAATTACCTTTTGATTCTGACTATTGAAAGTAATATCCCTAATACTAATCACTAATACTAATTATTCAATAAATTCGATTGGTTAATACGAGTGGATTTTCGGTTACGATAAATTAATGAAACAATAGCCAGTCCAATAGCTGCTTCAGCGGCTGCAATAGCTATAACAAAAATTGTGAAAATGTCCCCTTTTAATTGACGATTATCAAAAAAATTAGAAAATGTTACAAAATTTATATTAACTGCATTTAATATAAGTTCAAGACACATAAGAGCTCTAACCATATTTCGACTTGTGATCAATCCATAGATCCCAATAGAAAATAAATAAGCACTCAACACAAGGATATGTTCGAGCATCATTAACCAACTCCTTATCAATCTTATTCAATTGAATCTAAACACCAACTCAATCGAATCGATTGAATCACATATAACAAGTAGTTGATACGTGAATTGCTTATTTACTATTGACGGGCTACAACAATCGCACCTATTAAAGCAACTAAAAGAATTATTGAAACAAGTTCAAATGGAAGAAAAAAATCTGTTGATAAATGAACCCCAATTTGTTGATTATTAGTTATCAAATCTTGCTCTAGAATCTGGTTTGATTTTGTAGTCCAAATAATAGCATCCCATGACATATCTAGAATAGTACTAATTAGTGAAATAAAAAGAGTTGTACAAACTATGGAAGTAATTGCATCGCCAATATTCCAAAGATTTTCCTCTTTGAAATATTCTGAACCGTTCATGAACATCACAGCAAAAATGATTAAAACATTTATAGCCCCTACGTAAATGAGTAACTGTGCAGCAGCTACAAAGTAGGAGTTCAATAGAAGATAGAATAATGATATACAAACAAGAACGAATCCCAGCGAAAAAGCAGAATAAATTGGGTTGGAAAGTAACACAACTCCCTGACCTCCTAAAATTAGACCCGATCCTAGAAAGACTAAAAGAAAATCATGTATTGGTCCAGATAAATTCATTTACAAAAAAATATAAATTGAAATATTTCATGACTTTATTGACCGTAGCAGGAAAAAAGAAGTAACTCCTTTTTTTATAAAACTTCTTTTAATTAAATGCAATGTGAGTTGCTCTAGATAGTGTTATTAGAGTACTCTCTCGTTTAATATCCTTTTAATATCTTAAAGAATACTTTTAAAGTATATCTATTGTGAAAATAATTACTCTAATTCTAATTTGAATCTAATATAGAAAATATAATATAGAAAAGAAACAGATTTTCTATTAATAAATTGTTTAAAAGTTTGAATTGATGAAAGAAATTATTCTTTTAGATGCAAATAAGACCTTATTTCATTTTTAGTTTTTTTGAATCAATAAATTCAATTGAAAGTTTTAGAGATTTTGTATTTTAGGTAAATTCGAAATTGTTCGAATTGTGTAATCGTCACTTACGGATATCGGTAACCGACCCAACGAAATTTGATTATAATTCAACTCATGACGATCATAAGTAGAAAGTTCATATTCTTCAGTCATCGATAAACAATTTGTTGGACAATACTCAACACAATTACCACAAAATATACAGATTCCAAAATCAATACTGTAATTAAACAATTGTTTCTTTCGAATATTGGTTTCCAATTTCCAATCAACAACAGGTAGATCTATAGGGCATACACGAACACATACTTCACAAGCAATGCATTTATCAAATTCAAAGTGGATTCGGCCTCTGAAACGCTCAGGTGTAATCAGCTTTTCATAGGGATATTGAATAGTTATAGGTAAACGATTCGCATGAGCTAAGGCAATTATGAAACCTTGACCAATGTACCTGGCAGCTCGTACTGTTTGTTGACCATAATTTATGAACTCAGTTACCATAGAAAACATGTCGTGAATTTTAGATAAATAAAAAAAAGTTTTTATGCTTGTTTCTTTCTCTTGTTTGAGATAAGTTATGAATACAGAATATTATTTTACAATGAAAAAAGTTGGAACGAAGTTGTTAACAATAGATTACCTAAAGAAATAGGTAAAAGAAATTTCCATCCAAAACTTAATAGTTGGTCCATTCGTAGCCTTGGTAAAGTCCATCTTGTTGCAATAGAAATAAACAAGAACAAATAAGTTTTAGCTAATGTAATAAGTATACCGATTATTGTTCCAAACACTTTACCCGTTTTAGTGATGTCAAAAAACTTAGGAATGAATTCGTATGCAATAGAAAAATTCCAACCTCCTAAGTAAAGAACTGTTATAAATAATGAAGAAACTAGTAGATTTAGATACGAAGCAATGTAAAATAAACCAAATTTGATACCTGAATATTCCGTTTGATAACCCGCCACTAATTCTTCTTCTGCTTCTGGTAAATCAAAAGGCAATCTCTCACACTCCGCTAGAGAAGAACTTAGAAAAATGCTAAACCCTATGGGTTGACGCCATATATTCCACCCCCAAAAACCATATTTTGATTGGGCTTCAACTATATCAACTGTACTTGGACTGTTAGATAATCATAGTCGATGATAACACCAATGTTCACATCGCTATTACAGAACCGTACATGAGATTTTTACCTCATACGGCTCCTCAGAGGTCACAAATAAATTTAAGGTAAAGGTATCTCGCTATTATTTATCTTTTTCTGGAAGAAATCTGTCTTTAAAGTTAAGGTTCAAAATTATACCAACGAAATTCTGTTTGCTGTACTTATAAAATATATTTTAAAATATATTTAAAATAATATATATATATAGTTAGTTAAAAAGCGCTTTTGAATTGATCTTATCTTTTTTGAATCATAAAAATGTCATTTTTTTGTTGATGAATAATCCAATCCTTCAATAAAAGACTGTTTAAAGTATTTTTATAACAATAGTGCATAGATATTTCAACCTATTTTTTTTTTATTTACGAAAAAGAATTAGACCTTACATTTTAATTCAAAACTCATAACAAGAGTTCCCTTTTTAGAACTAAAATAAATAGATATATATGAAAATGAAAAAGAATCAAAAAAAAAGACCCCCTCTTTTTTTTTTGAATTATTCTTTTTTATTCCGTTCCTATTCTCCTTTCTTCATAACTCATAAAAGGGCTTAAACTTTAACCAAAATAAAAGATTATCTCGTTCGTGATAGTTATTTATTTAATCAGTGAATAGGAGCATACTTTGGATCGGAATTGTGGGGAATACTTCTTGAGTGTTTCTACCAACCTAAAGCCCCAATTGAATTTCTTTTTCTATACAGAAATCCCTTTTTGGGTAACTTATGAAATCTGCATTATCAACTCTTTACTAAACCTTTGTGTATTTTAGTCTTCCTAATCATCCACTCGTTTTTTGTTTAACCTACCCTTATGTGTTAAATGTTAATAGACGTGTCGTAATAGATAATAAAATAAAAATCTTGCGGAGTTAGTCGTTTGAACCCGCTTCAAGTCATCATCCTTAAGTAATGAATCTTGGGGTAAACAGTCTCTACTGCTTATGCTTACTTAATTAATCCTTGTACGTAGGAAATGAGACTTAACCTCTTTTTTACTGCAAATTTTTAAGCTGTTTTTGTTCACCCATATAACTATCTGCTTTAAGCCATCAACCAAAATAAAAAAGAATGAATAAAAAAATGTCCATATTAAACTTTTTTTAAGCCTAAAAAAAAATAGAGAGGAAATTTTGTGTCTCAGCGAATCACACGTAGAGATATTGATAATATACACAGAGCTAATGGTATTTCATAACTAATTGATTGAGCAGTAGCCCTTAGACCACCTAAAAAGGAATATTTATTATTTGAGCCATATCCCGACATAAGAAGTCCAATAGGAGCAACGCTTGAAATCGCGATCCATAAAAAAACGCCAATAGTAAGATCGGATAGAACAAAGTGATAGCCAAATGGAATTACTGAATAGCTTAGTAAAACGGATATGACTGCTATCGATGGTCCGATACTGAATAAACGGCCATCTCCCCGAGATGGAAGAAGATTTTCTTTGAAAAGTAATTTTACACCATCCGCTAGAGCTTGAAGAATTCCTAAAGGGCCAGCGTATTCAGGTCCAATACGTTGTTGTATCCCTGCAGATATTTCTCTTTCTAACCAAACAATCACCAATACACCTATTGTGATTCCTAATACAAGACCAAAAATAGGGACAAGTATCCATAGGATCTCATAGACCCCTTTTAAGGATTCCAATCTGGAAAAGGGATTAATCGATTGTATTTCAGTTGTATCCATTATTATTTTAATCATTTTAACGATCAACTTCTCCCATAATGATATCTATACTACCTAGTATTGTCATAATATCAGCCAATTTCATTCTTTTAACTAACTGAGGAAGAATTTGCAAATTGATAAATCCTGGTGGACGGATTTTCCATCTCCATGGAAAAACGCCTGGATCTCCTATCAAAAAAATTCCCAATTCGCCCTTTGGGGCTTCGACTCTAACATAAAGTTCTTGTTTAGATAACTCAAAGGCTGGAGAGGTTTTTTTACTAATAAACCGATATTCAAAATCATTCCAGTCAAAATCTTTTACTATATCAAAGCGTCGGGTTTCCAAATTTTCATAGGGTCCCCCCGGAATTACTTCTAAAGCCTGTTGTATTATTTTTACGGATTCTGTCATTTCACCGATTCGTACTAAATAACGAGCTAAGGAATCGCCCTCTTTTTGCCATTGAACTTCCCAATCCAATTGGTAATAACACTCATAATCATCAACTTTACGAAGATCCCATTGTATTCCGGAAGCTCGTAGCATGGGTCCTGATAAACCCCAATTTAGTGCTTCTTCCCCGGTAACTACTCCTACGCCCTCAACTCGTTTTAAAAAAATAGGATTACGTGTAATAAGCTTTTGATATTCAGTAACCGCTGTTAAAAAGTAATCGCAAAAATCCAAACATTTATCTATCCATCCATAAGGAAGATCGGCAGCTACTCCTCCAATACGAAAAAAATTATGCATCATTCGCATACCGGTAGCAGCTTCAAATAGGTCATATATCAACTCTCTTTCTCGAAAAGTATAGAAGAAAGGCGTCTGTGCACCAATATCTGCCATAAAGGGACCAAGCCATAATAAATGGGAAGCTATCCGACTTAACTCCAACATAATGACTCGGATATAGCTAGCTCTTTTAGGTACTTGAATATTACCTAATTGTTCAGGCCCGTTCACGGTTATTGCTTCTGTGAACATAGTAGCTAAATAATCCCATCGAGTTACATAGGGCAAATATTGTATAATTGTTCGATTTTCAGCAATTTTCTCCATCCCTCTGTGTAAATAACCTAATATAGGTTCACAATCAATAACATCTTCACCATCTAGAGTAACAATGAGTCGAAGAACACCGTGCATTGATGGGTGTTGTGGTCCCATATTGACTCTCATTAAGTCTTTTCTTGTCGCTGGTACATTCATAAGTTTTTTAACGATTCATTCTTCCATGAATTGCTGAAAGTTAAAAGAAATTAATCATAATTTAAAATTTAACCAAATAAACTAAGTACTAAAAATAAAAAGCTGCGGCTTTTACAATTAACGAGTTTTTATCTCTCGAATATTCAACTGACCAATTAATTGTTTATAACGTACTGTATTTTTTTTTGCCAAATAAGCCAACAGTCGTTGACGTTTTCCCAAAATTTTTCGTAAACCTCTCTGAGATAAATAGTCTTTTTTGTGTAGTTCCAAATGTGAAGTAAGTCTCTGGATCCTATTGGTAAACCAGAATACTTGAAATTCAACAGAACCTCTATTTTCGTCTTCCGAAATGAGTGTATTTTTTAACATTCAAAATTCTCCCTTCGCACCTTACAGATATGTATTTTACCAATGAGTAATAATAATGCTATTAATTTTAATGGAGTGCAGTATATGCGTGAATTTCTTTATTACCTCCTATATTTATTAATTCAATATTAATCAATCCGGTTTTAAATGAAATTTAATTCCGATAGGGGAATACAGAAATGCAGTACATTTTTCCATTCAAAAAAGTATATAATTTAGCCCTAATTTATATCATATTGTTTTTAGTATCTATATTTGAATGGGATGTAAGATAGGTCATGTTTGAATCTCTTTCCGTTCATATACCCTCTATCCTCAAAGATATATACGAAAGGTGTACTATCAATCACTTTTCAACCATGGGTACATCTGTAGCTTTAAAATACTGAAACGGCTACCATTAGTGGTATCAAACCAATAGCGATTCAGACAAGCTAAATCTTCTAATCGATAATTAGGCCAAAGAAGATTTTTGAAGTTAATTAATTCTTTTTTTTCTGTATCACGATCTTTCTCTTTGTTCAACAATTGACTAGAGTTGTTTTTGGTCCAAAAAAATAAAGGTATGTCAACAAGATTTCTATTTTGAGTCTTTGAATTGAAACAAATTAGAATTCTGAACTCTCTACGACGTCTGGACGATAAAATATTTTCAGGAACAAGTAAATCCAAAGAATTTGTATCAACATATTCTTCTTCTCGGTATGCTTGATTAGTTTGATGCTTACTTGTATGAATCAAGGAAATATCTAAGGTTTTAGACATAATAAATTGCGCATCATTTTTCACAGATAGACGGGCGGGTTCAATAATGAATACTCCCCTTTTGATTAATCCTGCAAGACTTAAATTCTTATGAATTAGCATTATATTCAAACTCATTTCTCTTCTTTGAATCGAAAATATAGTAATCTTTCTTAGATTTTTCAGTCTAAGCAAGAGACAATAGGTTTTTATATTTTTGCTCATTCTTTGCTTTAAAGGATTGCCCCAGCGTAATTGAAAAAGGAGATAACGTTTCAGAAATAAATCTAGTTCTGCTTCTATCTTACTTTTGTATTGTTTTTTATTTTTATCCTTTTTTATTTTTGATATTGCATAATCTTCTTCAATCTGCTTTTCTTGTTTTCTTGGGAGAAAGGATCCAAGATTTCCTTGATTTTTTTGTGTATCTGATCTATGATCTCCTCCTCTTGCGGATGTTTCCTTTTCTTTTTGATTTCGCTTTTTATTCTTTATGTTTTTATTTGATGATATAACACATTCTTTTTGAGCGATGTTTTTATTTTCCCTAGCAGTATTTTCATTTAAATTAAAATGGCAAATAAATACTTTACTTGGGATAACCCATGGTTTCATTTTATATAGATTATAAAATAGTAGGAATTCTGGAAAGAACCAAAATTCCAAACCCGAGATGGCACGATTTCTTTTTTTTTCATTCATTCCCATCCAATCCAAAAAAGGGTTTTTTGGACTTCGAGAGTTTATTTTAGGATTTGGCTTTTTCAAACGTGTAAGGTAAAAAAGGCGGTTTTTATCACTTATTTGATAATTCTTACTATCATTATCAATTTGATTTTGATTACTCCTGGTATTGATCTTGATCCAAGTCTCAATATCAATTTTTTTTATCTTATAAAAATTTAAAATTTTCCAATTAAGAATCTTTTTATCATAATTCTTTTTTCTATATCTAATACTATGCGTTCTCAGATAATGATAGATAGAATTCTTTTCTAATTTATCAAAAGAGTTATGTTTATGTGTGTTAGAATTAGAAAAGAATTCTGGGTTTTTATTTACCTTTACCTTTTGTTCAAAAGGTGAGTCATAAATAAACGAGTTTCTCCTTTTTTCATAATTAATATATTGATATGCCAAAAGGTCATGTTTATATTTATAGTTTTTTTTTAAATTATCTTTTTCATTCAATATCAATAATAAATATACTTCAGAATTTTTTTGTTTTTTCGAATGAATTAATTGATCCTTTTCAGCGAAATTCAATTTGTAATTTTGATTTTGAACTATATTATGTTGGTTAATTCTATTTCGCCAGTTTGCTGATATCAATTTAGACCACCTAATTGCGGATAAATCATATTGATAATGCTCTTTTAACCAACCTTTCCACGAATACGTTCGATAATTTGTAAATTTCTTACAATTTAATTCAGAATTGAGTAATCCTTGTCTTTCGAAAAAGTTTTTTATTTTATTTTTAATAAAAAAAAGTGTCCCGCGGTAGTGAAAAACAGATCTTAATTTATACAAGTTAATAGCTTCGGTTTGTGATAATTTATAAAATATATATGCTTGAGACAAATAGGATAAGTCACAAAAAAGATGTGAATTTTTCTTATTATTATTATTTATCGTAGCAATCGATTTTTTTATATTTGAAATAAAGTAAATTGTATTGTAGTTTTTTTTATTAATTCTTTCGTAAGTTGTTTCATTAATGCCTTTATCATCCCTATTTTTTTTTTTTGATTCAATAAAAGATTGTGTATTGAGTCTGGAAATATTAATGATAAATAAAAAAATATTTATGTATAGTTTTTCGACAAAAATTTTTATAAAAGAATCGAATTTGGAGATTAATCGGTCATTTCGTTTTTTTACTATTTTCAAAATCATTTTGGAAAATTTGAATTTCTTAATATTAGAACTCATTTTGTTAGGACTAATATAGATTCGCGGATTTTTTTTTGTTTTCGCTTTTGTAATTTTTTTTATTTGATTTCTAATTTTGTTTGTTCTATTATAGGTCTTGTTTTTTTTTTCTGTTAGCGAAGAGTTTGGCCAATGTGGAAATTCAATTTGACTAAAGGATTCATTAATTCTCTCATTGCTGATTTTAGAATCTTTTTTGCCTGTATTTTCATTCGAATCATATACTTTTCTTAATCCCAATAATCTAATTAGATTTACTTTTGAAAGTTCTTTTATTAGTTTTTTTATAAATAAAAAATTTTTGACAAACCATCTTTTTATTTCTTTTGAAATTGTTACAAAGAATTTAGTTTTTTCCTTGAAAACTTTTAAAAATAGAAAATATATCTTTTTGCATTTTACAAGTTTTATTTCCAGTTCCCTAATAACAG